TCCCATTGATAACGAGTAGGACCAAATAGCTCAATCGGAGTTGTTGCTGAACCATACCACATCGTTCCAGCAACAACAAAAGCTGCAAAAAAGACCGCAGCGATACTACTGGAAAGGACAGTTTCAATATTTCCCATACGTAATCCTTTGTATAGACGTTGGGGCGGGCGAACACTAAGATGAAATAGACCTGCTAATATACCCAACGTCCCTGCTGCAATATGATGTGAGGCTATTCCTCCTGGAATAAAGGGGTCAAAACCTTCCACACCCCACGATGGATTTACAGGTTGTACTCTTCCTGTTAGTCCATAAGGATCGGACACCCATATTCCAGGGCCATACAATCCGGTTACATGAAAAGCGCCAAAGCCAAAACAAGCCACCCCTGAGAGAAATAAATGAATTCCAAAGATCTTGGGCAAATCCAAAGAGGGTTTTCCTGTACGTTCATCACAAAATATTTCTAAATCCCAATACACCCAATGCCAGATAGCTGCCAAGAAACACAAGCCAGAAAACACAATATGCGCCCCAGCCACACCTTCATAACTCCAAATACCTGGATTTGTTATAGTTCCCCCTGTGATATTCCAACCCCCCCATGAATTGGTTATTCCTAAACGAGTCATGAAGGGTATAACGAACATACCTTGTCTCCACATTGGATCGAGAACGGGGTCAGAGGGGTCAAAAACTGCTAATTCATATAAAGCCATTGAACCGGCCCAACCAGCAACCAAAGCTGTATGCATTATATGTACAGACAGCAAACGACCGGGATCATTCAATACGACGGTATGAACACGATACCAAGGCAAACCCATGGAAATACCCCTTTATCAACGAAAAATGGACACTATGTAACTTTATTGCACTGGAAAAACTATGTTATTGACCTCCCCCTTTCAATGGATTATCTCGGAGAAAGGATTACTATTTTTTTCTATTTTTTTAGTAATAATGAAAGAATTCTCTTTGTTTCTACAAAGAGAAACAAATCTATTTTATACTCGATAAGTACCAATACGCAATGGGGGTTGACCCCATTTTATATGAGCGAATGCAGACAAATTTGTTCATCATTCAAAGGAACTATTCGTAAGAATTTGACTTTATATTTTCTATTTAATTTCTTTTGATGAACTTATCAAATCTACGCATAAAAGAAAATAGGATTGGATTAAAGGGTAATATTATTAAGACAATAAATTCATTTTTACGCTTTCACATCAAAGTGAAATAGAGTACTTTATTTTTTTCTTTCATTTCATGCCTGTTGGTGTTCCAAAAGTTCCTTTTCTATATCCTGAGGAGGACGAGGCAACTTGGGTTGACGTATAGTGCGACTTGTCATATATATTGGGTCATATGGGATTTCCCCGTTCTCCCCCTCGATTGGGATATCCTCTGTTTCGCCCAAGAAAGATTGATTAAATCATCCAAAATTGGGAGCGTGAAGTGCAATTAGATCTATGGGGTATTCAGATTAATATTATCAATTAGAATAATTTATGGTTAGCTTGTTTGGACCAATAAAATTAAGTATCCAGGCTCCGTTTAGAAAAACCCAATCGGTAATATATCTATGATTACTACTTGTATCCTATTTATTTATAGATAGGAAGAGTTTCAAACCGCTAATCATAATTAATTGAATAATATGATGAATATATAAAATAGTTGCGGAAGACGTTTAATGAATTAGTAAGTTGTAGCAAAAAGAAGCGGTATTGGGGGTATTTGCCCTATATGTGCAAATTAAAATCAGGCAAATCCTTACTCGGAGTAGAACACAAACCTAAAAATAAAAAAATAAAATGGAAGAAGACCATTCAGGAACAAGAAAATGCCATCTTGATTGAAATTATTGAAATTTGATCTCGATGAAAGAATACATCAATAATGAAGTTAGTTTGATACGTTTAATGAATTTTTTTATTAGGTAAACTTATTAGGTAAACGGGTCAAAACTCATCTTTCTTGAAAAATGGAAGAAAAGCCCCTTGGTTAAAAGGTTAAATTAAAAGAGAAGTTAGAAAGCACTCACTATCAAAAAAAGCAGGGCTGGAATTTACACATTGATTCTTTTTTCGCAATTTTTGTTGAACCGTATGCATCAAAAGGTGCGTGTACGGTTCCTAGGGGATAGAATTCTATCCTAATCAACCGACTTTATCGAGAAAGATTACTTTTTTTAGGTCAAAAAGTTGATAGCGAGATCTCGAATCAACTTATTGGTCTTATGGTATATCTCAGCATAGAGAATAATACCAGAGATTTTTTTTTGTTTATAAACTCTCCCGGCGGATGGGTAATACCCGGAATAGCTCTTTATGATACTATGCAATTTGTGCGACCAGATGTACATACAGTATGCATGGGAACAGCCGCTTCAATGGGATCTTTTATCCTGGTTGGAGGAACAATTACCAAACGTCTAGCATTACCTCACGCTTGGCGCCAATGAGTTTTTTATTTGAATTTGAAAGAAAAAAGAAAACTATGCCTTCGCCGTATGAAATATGAATATTTAATGAAATATGAATATTTAAGTAATAATAGCATGGCATTTAGAATTCGATATAAGAAAAATTTTCTTATTTTTTTTTTTTTTTATTTTAATAAGATTATGTATCGAAAGAGTGGTATGAAATACTAAGGATATTCCGTTTTTATCTTTTTAGTTTAGCGTCACAAACTTTTTGTTTTCACACGAGGGACTCTTCAGCTTATTTATGTTATGAAAGAGTATGAAAAAAAATAAGATTCTATTATGTTTTCAATATTTTTTATTTGAAAAAAAAAAAGAAACTTTGGGATTGCTAAATCACCAAAAAAATAAAGCAACGGGACCACCATAGTATTTTTGTTTTTAACTACTCCCAAGAGAAGGGTGGTTAATAGTTTTTTTTCTTCGATGAAATCGATGAAAAAAAAAGTAAAAAGTGAATTCTATTGCTGAGCCGTATGCAATGTCCAAACAATGCCTGTACGGTTGTTCAATTCGATCTTTTTTTCTTATTATTCTTTATCTACTCTCGTCGCCTTATCATGCGAGTGTGAGATAGAATAACCTTTATATCATCAGGGTAATGATCCATCAACCTATTGCTAGTTTTTGTGAGGAAAAAACAGGCCGATTTGTCATGGAATCGGGAGAACTACTGAAAGTTCGCGGAATCATCACAAGCGTTTATACACAAAGAACGGGCAAACCGTTATGGGTTATATCCGAAGACATGGAAAGGGATGCTTTTATGTCAGCAACAGAAGCCCAAGCTCATGGAATTGTTGATTTTGTAGGAGTTGCATAAAAAATAGCAGGAATTTCGTGCAAATCAAATCGCGATTTGAGATTTTTTTCTTATCTGAGTTTAATATTCTATTAGTAGAATATTAATATAGAAATAACTCATAATTTACGGTTAGGATCGATCTAAACCAGCCCATTATACATAGATTCAAAATGCCAACTATTAAACAACTTATTAGAAAGACAAGACAGCCAATCAGAAATATCACCAAATCCCCCGCTCTTGGGGGATGTCCTCAGCGCCGAGGAACATGTACTAGGGTGTATGTGCGACTCGTTTAGGTCGTGGCCTTGGACAAAAGAAAGACTTTTCCACTATCCGCGATCAGTACATGGATAGGATAGAATGGAAGAAACCGGTCAATATCTATAACTATCTTCAATATCTATAACTATCGATTGTATATCAAATTTATGGTTTCACTTGATGCAAATTCAATTACCTCCATTTTAAAACGAGAAAGAATTCCCCATCGGTAGCAAATACTTATCTGTTAAGCAGGGGAAATCTTATTGAAAGGGCGAAAAATTATGCCTCTACTCTTGCAAGAACGGACTAATAGGGTCAGCTGATTAGCTAATCTTCATAATTAAATACCGTTACTGTATAGATAGACTCGTTGTGAAAGACCTATTACTGGAATTAGTAGATAATTAATGGGGTAGAGCCGAAGAGTGTAAACTGTACAAGTTAACAATAGCATTGATTCAATGAGGGAAGGGGCTCCGGTGTATAGAGAAGACCTCACCGTTTGTTTAAGAAGTAACCATAGAAACGATGGAACCCACTATTTCTTTATCCATTTATATTTTCTACTTATTTGTATTTACTATGTTTGATATTTAGTATCAATACAATTTTTTCTAGGCATTTCACCTTGAAAAAAAAAAAAAAAATCGTGGTTGGGAAGGTTATAGTAGCAAAAGCCGTTGGAATTATTATTTTATACATTGGAAGAATCCGTTTTGTTATTATAGAAAAGGGAAAAGAATAACTGAAAGAAAGGAATTAGTTATTCATCAAAGTTTCGTTTAGTCAATGACCAGATTTATACGAAGATATACAAAGCGGCCGCGTAGAACAATAATTAGTTTATTCGCATCAAGCTCGCGCGGGGCTCATTCAAAACTTACTCGAACTATTATTCAACAAAAAATAAGAGCTTTGGTGTCGTCCTATCGGGATAGAGAGAGGCAAAAAAGAACTTTTCGTCGTTTGTGGGTCACTCGGATAAATGCAGTAATTCGCGAGAATACAGTATCCTATAGTTATAGTAGGTTAATAAACAATCTGTACAAGAGACAGTTGCTTCTTAATCGTAAAATACTTTCGCAAATAGCTATATTAAATAGGAATTGTCTTTATATGATTTCAAATGACATTCTAAAATAAGGAGATTGGAAGGAATCTGTCAAGAAAGAATTCGGGGAAGGGAGAATAGAAATTAGTATGATAAAATATAATGATAATATTCTCAAGCAGTCAAAATGATCAAAAACATGCAATAAAAAAAGATTTATTCTTCTTCCCCAATTCGTTTTTTTTTTTCTTATGACAATCAAATCTGGATTTTCGGATTTTTCGAACAAAACATCAATCTACGTTTGAGTTCGGATTAGAATTTTGATTCAATTGAAGAGTAGGCCTACTTTTTCCTGGTTCTAAGACCAGTAGTTCTAGCGGCCAACTCGCCTTTTTCAAATTGTTTTTCATTATTAAGAAAGGGTAATAAAGATAAAATCCGAGCTTGTTTTATAGCGATAGTAACTAATCGTTGTTGTTTTAAAGTCAATCTATTCACCCGTCTAGATAATATCTTTCCTTGTTCACTAATAAATCGACTAATTAAACTCATGTTTCTATAATCAATTTGATCCCCCGATTGGATCGGGGGCAAACGTCTTCGAAAAGATCTCTTGGACTTAAGAAAAAGTCGCTTGGATTTATTCATCTTTTGTTTATTTTATTCCTTATTTCGAAAATCCTATTTCCTAATTCTAATTCATCTTCCTTTTAATGGAAAGGCAACCCCCAGGTAATCGATTCCATCTATTTTTTTATCTCCCCGTGAATCATATGTTTGTAACAATAGGGACAGAATTTTCTCAATTCCAATCGGCTAGGCGTATTATGTCGATTCTTTTGAGTAATATATCTGGAAATGCCTGTTGATTTCTTATTAACATTGTTTTGAACACAACTGATACATTCCAAAATAACCTTTACACGGGCATCTTTACCCTTGGCCATGAACCTCCTTTGGGTTTTTTATTCACCCCAACTCTTCTATATTTCCATTTACCATCCGAAGTGAAGAAGAAAGGAACAAAAAAATAGAAATTGCTTACTCGAAATCAAATTATGAAAAATTTCGTTACGTTACAACCAATTACCAATTATAGTAATATAATAAAATAATAAGTAATACATTTTAACTCTATTTATAAATTCGAATCGCAGTACAGTATTTCAGTTAACCATCTTGTAAACTACTCTTGCCCTAACCACATTTCCACTCTCTTAATTTAATTGAAGTTAATTTGCTTGAAGCCTGGGACTGAGTTCCGAGTTTTGCTGAGGTTGAATCCACCTTTTTTTCTTCTTTATCTTTTCGAACTAATAAATAAAATTCTAATACTAATAAAAAAAAAAAGAATAAAGAAGAGGGGGTTAATAGTTACAGATATTTAATTCTACCCCTAATCTTCTTCACCACCTCTGTGTTAATAACTAGAATTAAAAAAAGGGAATGTCAACGCATCTGGGAAAAAACGATTTATCTCTATCAATAGACCCGCTAAAGAACCGAACCATATAGTACTTATTACCGGCGCCACGGATAGATATGTTTTTAGATCTCGCATTTCAAATTCTCCTTCTTTATTCTTTAATTGTAATATATAATGATAATGGTAATACATATATGATCGGGTGGATATGTAGTCGCTTGCATTTGTTTTGTATGCTGAATGAATCCCTAATTCAAATTGAAATCTACAAGTATTTGATAGATAAGATTTTCCTTTTCTTTTTTATTATTTATTAAAAGAACAAAAATACGTCCCTTTCCGCCTGAACATTCACGAAATTTATGGTAGTTTCATATTTCTTTTCTTTCATATGTATATGTTTTTATGTGTATAGAAATTTATTATATGTTATATGAATTATATGTTATATGATATGAAACAAAAAAAAGAAGAAATGGCAAGGTAAGTTGCGTATATCGATGGAGAAAATTAAATAAGTATGTGGAAAACAAGACAGGGATTCTCTATAATAACATTGTAGACCAATTGAAAGGGATGTAGCGCAGCTTGGTAGCGCATTTGTTTTGGGTACAAAATGTCACGGGTTCAAATCCTGTCATCCCTACCTATTACTTCGCCTCTGAGCAATAAGGAGGGACCGGTTGAGAACAATTTAAATTGGACATACCTAATCTTTCATTTTTATCATATTCTATATGATAGTATAAGCATTCAATATGTATTGGAGTTTCAATATGTATTGGAGTAAAAAAAGAATCTTTTTCTTTACAGTCTTCTTTTTTGCGCTCTTAGTTCAGTTCGGTAGAACGTGGGTCTCCAAAACCCAATGTCGTAGGTTCAAATCCTACAGAGCGTGGCTCTGCTTTTGTTTTATTAGGGAGAAAATTATACGGAAGAAATGGACGAAAGCGTAATTTGACCTCCTGCGGATTAAAGAAAGGAGGTCAAAAAAACAAGGTCTTAATTAAAGGTCCAACTGATCACCACGTCTATATTGTAAATATGCAGTTACGAATAATCCGGCCAAAGTAATAGGAATTAGACCTAAGACGATTCCAAATAGAAAAACTTCAATCATTTCAATTTGTTTGAAAGGGAAAAAGAGAGGTAATATCTATCCTTAAATATTAATCCATATTGCCCATAAATCTCAATAACCAAGAATTGGAAATTGACACCGTAAGGAACTAAATAATAGATGGAATACTGTAAAAAAATTTTCTATTTATTATTATGATTTATGAATTATTGTTATGATTTATGAATTGTTCATTCAATTAATTTCAAATAAGTCGTATCTTGCTCAGACCAATAAATAGAACTGAGGTTATAGTTAAAGCCGCTAGTAGAAAACCGAAATAACTAGTTAGAGTAGGCATGAAGGAACTAAATAAATTCTTTTTTTTTTATTT